TTATTGTAAAACATGGATTATCAATCGATTTTATAATAATGCAAGGATTATCAGTAATCCGTCTGGCTATCACTAAAGTGGTAGCCATATAGATATCAATATATCACTTGTGACTTTCTTTGTTCCAAAACACTAATTGGAATCTAAAATTGAAGTGATTAAAATGAAATCATAAGAGGGAATATGTAAGCTAACCACTGGATTTCCATGGGATTGTAGTTCAATTGGTCAGAGCACCGCCCTGTCAAGGCGGAAGCTGCGGGTTCGAGCCCCGTCAGTCCCGGCGGATTCAATAAAAAACAGACATAAAATCCCCCTTTTTTTCTTGGCAAGGGGATCAAAACAGTTTAGTTTGTCGTTTTGTTTTTTCATCAAGCAAAATAAAGGGGGGTATTTACATTATTTTAACTAGCACCGATTGATGGTAGAGAAACATATGTAAATTAGTATAATTATAATTATTGAGAGCATTCAACACTTCAAGAAAGAGATACTGTACGGGTTTTGTTATTTTTTTTTTTCAATAAATCTCCCATTAATTCGTGTAGGAAAATGGAATCGAATAGCATATAATATGTTTGCCAAGAGTACCTATATATATACTATGAAGTAAAGGAATTGAAAATAGTTCGAATCCAACCAAGGAAGGAGGGTTTATTTTTAAAATAAAGATAAAATGGGTCTTCCCTAATGAATATGCCCATTTTAAAGATTAGAGTCGATGCCGAAGAAAAAACTCGTAAGAAAATTTAAATAGTTTATTTTTTGGAATATTTTCGTTTTTTTACTGGGACTTGTCTTTATCACATTCCCTTTTTTTGTTTTCCAAAAAGATTATAGATTCTTAAATTTTTTTTTATTAAAATTGAATTTTTTTTCTCTATTTGATTTCTATTGTTTATTTAAGGTTCTTTATAAACTCTTTTTGGAAACAATCGAAGTAGAAAAAAGTTTGATGATACTTCATCAGATGATTGTATAAGGAAAGGAAAGTACTAGGTTGTAGAAAAGAAAGCGGAGAAAAAGAATCATAAATAAATATTTTTTTTATTGGATCCGCAATCTCATTATGTATTCGGTGTGGATAAAAGATCTTGTTATGTTATACTATTAAATTATTGACGATGAATTGATTTTATAGCTCCGATATTGTTATTCATGATATTTTTTTCATTCGATATGATCGAAATATAATTAATCTGAGTGGGTTTACAAGCGAAAGATTTCTCATCTCTATGGGATTAAATCCCGAGATATTACAAAGAAAAAAAAAAAAATAATAAACGATTAAATTATGGAAGTAAATATTCTTGCATTTATTGCTACTGCACTCTTCATTCTCGTTCCTACTGCTTTTTTACTTATAATTTACGTAAAAACGGTTAGTCAAAATAATTAAGTTGAATAAAATTTTACTAGCAATGAAAAAAAAAAATTCAATTTCTCGTCTTAAATGAACGGAAAGCATTAGACTCAGTAGTAGTAGTATCCTAAGGGGCCCCGCTAGTAGGGTAGAAAGAGATCTCTTTCTACCCTACTAGCCATTATGGTTATTGTAATGTATAAAGATACAAGTGCAATATCTTAATATAAAGGAATCCACCTATATCTCTCTTTTTCTTTATAAATGTCAATATAAATTAAATAGAATATGAAATGTATATACATACTTTCGCAATTTAATTTGTTTGATCCATTTAATACAGATAATCCGAATTCGATGGAAACTTCTTCAGATTTCTATACCCCATGTGGTGGAAACACTGATATAAAAATAGAAAATGAGTAAATAAAAAAAAAATTGTCGACCGGTCTAGAAAACGAAAACAATTGATACAGGTTGATAGAGTTTGATTATTACCGCAATTAGGAGTACTTCTAGAGTCCACTTCTTCCCCACACTACGAGAGAGAGGGAAAATGTAAAAACTACCATTAAACCAGCCCATGCGAGACTTACTATATCCATGTGAATTCTGTCCCCTATTTCTATGAATATGAAGAAACTATTCCATTATTGTTCACTAATAATAGTGAAATCACTGGTGCAGAGTCAAAAAAAGGGAGAGGTATTTGGTCACCATTGATTAACTACTCCAAAAAACCCATTTATCTTATAATGAGTTATTCTTATTATAGAATTTCTAGTAGAATCGACAAGATGTAAACACAAGTAAACGGACACTTTTCGAAGTATCCAAGGAATCTGACTCACATGTGGAAAGAATAATACTTTTTCTTTCTTTTATCGTTTTTTATTTTTGGAAGTAAAAAATAAAAAAGGCAATTCTGCATCTAATCTAATATTGATTGAATGTCTAAGCATTCCTATACTTTCATGAGTCTGTATCCAAAGTATCTTAGGTCGTTTCCAAAACTCTGAATTTAATTGCCTCTCTGGCTATCAAATCTAATTGAAGACTCAGACGGATTTCCCTCCATTACTTTAAGTTTTCGATAGGCAAAACTTGAGGTTAGAGAGAATAGAACTTCGAGAGCCAGGGGCTTATAATCACTATCAAGAGTCTTTTCTGTTAATAATAGGGAGTCTGTTGTTGAGGCGGCACCCGGATTTGAACTGGGGAAAAAGGATTTGCAGTCCCCCGCCTTACCACTCGGCCATGCCGCCAAAATAATAGAAACTAGATGAAAATTTTCTCTTTTTTTTTTTCAACTCCGCAAAAAATAGATCTATTTTGAGTCACAAAATATAGAATTAAGTACAATACAAATGAGAACCATTAACTATTTAATGTAAATTCATGACCATTTTTCAATTAAAATCTACATTTATTTATTTCTAATAATATAAGAAAATCATTAGAAATGGATTTATAACTAATCCATATTGAGTTTTTTCAATTAAAAAGAAATCTGCTTATAATTTCAATTATAACAGTAATGATGAGTATATGTAAACCCCAGAATAAGACCAAACATTACGTTGTGTTATAGAGCTATAGCTCTATAATGGGGTATTTTATCGCTATAGGAATGCTTTTGAGGAGTCATTCTCAAGAAATTTTTGTATTTCAATTTGTCATTGAATACATTGAATAGAAAATGAAATTTTTGATGGAGCACAGCATGTGCTGTTCCAAATAGAACTTGTACCACAATAAAAGAAGAAAACGAGACATATATATATATATATCTGTGCATTCTTTTTTATTTTAAAAAGAAACAAAATTAATAAATAAAAAAACACACGTTTTCTTACCTACTTCCTTCAATTCACTGATATTCTAAATATTCTATTCAAAATAGGTAAAAATAAATAGATTTTCTGCAAATATGGAATTGAACAATTAAATAAAAATACATGACAAAGTAAAGTGGTTAAAAAAAAAGTTTTCTATTTATTATATGGTTATCTGCTCGAACAGATCCAATCATGAATAAAAAAATTTTTAATGCAATCGAATTGGAATATGTAATATCATAGGTGAAAATGAAATTACTTTTTTCTAGTCTTTAGAAAACTCCATAAGTTCCAGTGGTATTTCTCAATTCTGTTCCATTGGGATCTCTTTCTTATAAAAAATTCCAATTTAATCTAGTCTCCGTTCATACGTATTTAATACATTCCATATATCTTGGAGTTGGATAAAATTTCATGTGATTCAGTAAACAGAATAGAAATTCCATTATTGCTAGATCGAATTCTATGGATATGATTCGGTGAAGAATGAGAGATGGGATGGGATTTTTTCAATAAACGGATAAATGGGAAATTCAAAAAAGATGCTCGGGGATGGAAAAGAAGGAACATCAACAATACCCGGATTTAATCAGATACAATTTGAAGGGTTTTATCGGTTTATTGATCAGGGTTTAATAGAAGAACTTTCTAAATTTCCAAAAATTGAAGATATAGATAACGAAATAGAATTTCAATTATTTGTGGAAACATATAAATTGGTAGAACCTCTGATAAAAGAACGAGATGCTGTCTATGAATCACTTACATATTCTTCTGAATTATATGTATCCGCGGGATTAATTTGGAAAACCAGTAGGAATATGCAAGAACAAAGAATTTTTATTGGAAACATTCCTTTAATGAATTCCCTTGGAACTTCTATAGTAAACGGAATATACAGAATTGTGATCAATCAAATATTACAAAGTCCTGGTATCTATTACCAGTCAGAATTGGATCATAACGGGATTTCGGTCTATACCGGCACCATAATATCCGATTGGGGAGGCAGGTTAGAATTAGAGATTGATAAAAAAGCAAGAATATGGGCTCGTGTGAGTAGGAAACAGAAAATATCTATTCTAGTTCTATCATCAGCTATGGGTTCGAATCTAAGAGAAATTCTAGAGAATGTTTGCTACCCTGAAATTTTCTTATCTTTTTTGACCGATAAGGAGAAAAAAAAAATTGGGTCAAAAGAAAATGCTATTTTGGAGTTTTATCAACAATTTTCTTGTGTAGGTGGGGATCCAATATTTTCTGAATCCTTATGTAAGGAATTACAAAAAAAATTCTTTCACCAAAGGTGTGAATTAGGAAGGATTGGTCGCCGAAATATTAACTGGAGACTTAATCTTAATATACCTCAGAACAATATATTTTTGTTACCACGAGATATATTAGCAGCTGCGGATCATTTGATTGGGATGAAATTTGGAATGGGTACACTTGATGATATGAATCATTTGAAAAATAAGCGTATTCGCTCTGTAGCGGATCTTTTACAAGACCAGCTCGGTTTGGCTCTGGCTCGTTTAGAAAATGTAGTTAAGGGAACTATAGGCGGAGCAATTAGGCATAAATTGATACCTACTCCTCAGAATTTGGTAACTTCAACTCCGTTAACAACTACTTATGAATCCTTTTTCGGATTACACCCATTATCTCAAGTTTTGGATCGAACTAATCCATTGACACAAATCGTTCATGGGAGAAAGTTGAGTTATTTGGGCCCTGGCGGATTAACAGGGCGAACTGCTAATTTTCGGATACGAGATATTCATCCTAGTCACTATGGGCGTATTTGCCCCATTGACACGTCTGAAGGAATCAATGTTGGACTTATTGGATCTTTATCAATTCATGCCAGGATTGGTGATTGGGGGTCGTTAGAAAGTCCATTTTATGAACTCTTTCAGAAATCAAAAAATGCACGGATACGGATGCTTTTTTTATCACCAAGTCAAGATGAATATTATATGATAGCGGCAGGAAATTCCTTGGCTCTTAATCGGGGCATTCAAGAAGAACAGGCTGTACCAGCTCGATACCGCCAAGAATTTTTGACTATTGCATGGGAAGAGGTTCATCTTCGAAGCATTTTTCCTTTCCAATATTTTTCCATTGGAGCTTCTCTAATTCCTTTTATCGAACATAATGATGCGAATCGAGCTTTAATGAGTTCTAATATGCAACGCCAAGCAGTTCCACTTTCTCGGTCCGAAAAGTGCATTGTTGGAACTGGATTGGAACGCCAAGTGGCTTTAGATTCGGGGGTTCCCGCTATAGCCGAACACGAGGGAAAAATACTTTATACTGACACTGAGAAGATAATTTTATCGGGCAATGGGGATACTGTAAGTATTCCATTAATTATGTATCAACGCTCAAACAAAAATACTTGTATGCATCAAAAACCTCAGGTTCGGCGGGGTAAATGCATTAAAAAGGGACAAATTTTAGCGGATGGTGCTGCTACAGTTGGTGGGGAACTCGCTTTGGGGAAAAATATATTAGTGGCTTATATGCCATGGGAAGGATACAATTTTGAAGATGCGGTACTCATTAGTGAGTGTCTAGTATATGGTGATATTTATACTTCTTTCCACATACGGAAATATGAAATTCAGACGCATGTGACAACCCAAGGTCCTGAAAGGATCACTAAAGAAATACCGCATTTAGAAGGCCGTTTACTCCGAAATTTAGACAAAAATGGAATTGTGATGCTAGGAGCGTGGGTTGAAACAGGTGATATTTTAGTAGGTAAATTAACGCCTCAGGTGGCGAAAGAATCCTCCTATGCTCCGGAAGATAGATTATTACGGGCTATACTTGGCATTCAGGTATCGACTTCAAAAGAAACTTGTTTAAAATTGCCTATAGGTGGTAGAGGTCGAGTTATTGATGTGAGATGGGTTCAGAAAAGGGGGCGTTCAAGTTATAACCCAGAAATAATTCGTGTATATATTTCACAGAAACGTGAAATCAAAGTAGGTGATAAAGTAGCTGGAAGACATGGAAATAAAGGTATAATTTCAAAAATTTTGCCTAGACAGGATATGCCTTATTTGCAAGACGGGAGGCCCGTGGATATGGTCTTCAACCCATTAGGAGTACCCTCACGCATGAATGTAGGACAGATATTTGAATGCTCACTTGGGTTAGCGGGAAGTCTGCTAGATAGACATTATCGAATAGCCCCTTTTGATGAGAGATATGAACAAGAGGCTTCGAGAAAACTTGTGTTTTCTGAATTATATGAAGCCAGTAAGCAAACAGCGAATCCATGGGTATTTGAACCCGAGTATCCAGGAAAAAGCCGCATTTTTGATGGAAGAACAGGAGATCCTTTTGAACAGCCTGTGATAATAGGAAAGCCCTATATCTTGAAATTAATTCATCAGGTTGATGATAAAATACACGGACGTTCTAGTGGACATTATGCACTTGTTACACAACAACCCCTTAGAGGCCGTTCTAAGCAGGGGGGACAGCGGGTAGGCGAAATGGAGGTTTGGGCTCTAGAGGGTTTTGGTGTTGCTCATATTTTACAAGAGATGCTTACTTATAAATCTGATCATATTAGAGCTCGCCAAGAAGTACTTGGTACCACTATCATTGGAGGAACAATACCTAAACCAGAAGATGCTCCAGAATCTTTTCGATTACTTGTTCGAGAACTACGATCTTTGGCTCTGGAACTGAATCATTTCCTTGTATCTGAGAAGAATTTCCAGATTAATAGGAAGGAAGTTTAATCGGAATGAATCACAAAATTTCTTATATGATCGATCGGTATAAACATCAACAACTCCGAATTGGATTAGTTTCTCCTCAGCAAATAAGTGCTTGGGCCACTAAAAAAATACCTAATGGAGAGATAGTTGGAGAGGTGACAAAACCCTATACTTTTCATTACAAAACCAATAAACCGGAAAAAGATGGATTATTTTGTGAAAGGATTTTTGGGCCTATAAAGAGTGGAATTTGCGCTTGTGGAAATTATCGAGTGATCGGAGATGAAAAAGAAGACCCAAAATTTTGTGAACAATGTGGAGTTGAATTTGTTGATTCTCGGATACGAAGATATCAAATGGGATACATAAAACTGACATGTCCTGTAACTCATGTATGGTATTTGAAACGTCTTCCTAGTTATATTGCGAATCTTTTAGATAAACCTCTTAAAGAATTAGAAGGCTTAGTATACTGCGATGTGTGATTTGATCGAAATTTTTATTTTACAGATTAAGAATGATAAACTCTCATCCCCGTCAATCAATTTGGGATGCCCTC